TACGGCTAAGGAATGGGGAATCTTTCTCCTGTTACATGAATCAAATGTTTCATTTCATCCGGGAAAAGCCATCTCTTTCTCAACAATGTCTTTGTCATTTGATCCAATAGTGTTCCGTTAGATAGGAACAGATTTGATAAATACTGATAACTCTCGGATAGAGTATTAGAACGGAAAGATCCATTAGATAATGAACTATTGGTTCTAAACCATCTCTGGCGATGAATCAACAATTCGAAGTGCTTTTCTTGCGTATTCTTTATGAACCAGCGTTTATATATAGATGTAGGAGGATTTGTTTGGGAAGCAATAAGCCCCTTTGACATCTCCTCATCTGCAAAGAATTCTCGACGTGAAAACACAGAGACAAAGGGCTGATCTTTGAATAGGGAAAGGAATGGATCCGCAGGGTCCCAAATGAATTGGCTTGTTCGAAAAAAGCCTTGTTCTTTGGAAGATCTATCTCGTGTCTGGTACTGCATGGTTCCACTCTGCAAGAACTCCGAATCATTCTCTTGAAGCTCATCCTCTTTATGATAAATGATCCGTTTGCCCCGAAATGACCCAGCCCAATAGGGAAATCCCAATTCAGTGGGCCTTTCGATACAATCAAATAGATTGCCATAAGGGCGCCATATTCTAGGAGCCCAAACTATGTGATTGAATAAATCCTCCTCTATCTGTTGCGGATCGAGGGCCCCTTCTTCAAACTCCGATTCGTATTTTTCATATAGAAATCTCTGATCAACGATAGAACAAGATCCATTTTGCATCATATCTAACTGATTCCTTGGTTCGGAACGAAGAAGCAATGTCACTCGATTATTATCAAACTGACTGCAATCTTTTTCTGTCCGTGAGGATCCCGCCAGAGCCAGAGCGCCTTCTACTTCTACTTCTAATAGTAATAATAGTAATAGGCCATGAACTAGATCAGAATCATTCTCAACGAATCCATAAGAAGTGATCCAATTTTTTTCATCGGGTCTGGATGAAGACCAAAGATCTTGAGCGACCGATCCGGCAGAACAACTCAAAAGATAAAGAAGTATCGTTAATTTCTTCATGCTCGTTCCAAGTTCGAAGTACCATTTGTACAAATAAGAATCCCCTCCCTTACATGATTTCTTCTTCATATAGATAGATATAGGATCTATGGGGCAATTACTTAGAAGTACATTTTGTGCAACAGCCCTTCCTATCTGATAGAAAAGGATCCCATGATCCTGAACTGATCTTATCTGGGATCGAAAATGCCAAGTTTTTCTATGAAGAGCTGATCTAATTGTATTAGTTTCTATAATGGATTTCTTCTGTGTAATACTAATTGATAGGGCCTCATTGATAAGTGCTACAAGATCTCGTGCATTGGAACCCATGGTTATGGACCCGAATCCAGTAGTATGGAACATCTTCTTTTCCAAGTGAAATCCCCTAGTATATGAAAGAATGAAAAAGTGCTTTCGTTGTTGTGGAAGAAGAAGCCTTCGTATCTTAATGCATGTATTTAATTTATTCGGAGCTATTAGAGCGGGATCCACTTTTTGGGGAATATGAGTCGAAGCAATAACAAGAATCTTTCCAGTGGAACATCTTTCACTGGAGAGATAGTTCTCTAATAGACCGAGGGATAAGTAATTCGACTCATTCACATGCAGATCATGAATGTTTGGAATCCATATTATGCAAGGAGACATTGCTTTTGCTAATTCGAATTGAAGGGTGATCTCAAATCGGTCTATTTTCGGCGTCATATACATAGTTAGCACATTCGTCATAGTTAGCAGCTCCATATCAATATCAAGGTCATCATCACTATCATCAATACCATCACTATCATCAATATCGTCACTATCATCAATATCGTCACTATCATCAATATCGATATCATCAATAAGATAACCTTTAAGCTTGTCGTCCAGGAACTTGTTCGGAAATACCGTAATGAAAGGAACATAGGAGTTTGTCGCTAGGTATTTGACCAAACAGGATCGTCCAGTTCCTATAGAACCTATCACTAAAATACCTCTAGAAGGGGATAGGGCTAAGCGGAGCGAAAAGGGTTTTCCATGAGGAGATGGGGAATGAAAACTATTAGCCCCACACGAGGTTTGTGAATAAGTGATTGTCTGATAATGAGCAAGGAATATCCGTCTTTCTGCTAAACAGGATCTATTGAACTCATAATTCATTAGATCCTTTTGATGAATGTCAACTAAGTATCGTAAGGAAATTGATCCCGGTTGTTCAATCATTTGATAACCAGAGTCATTCTTTGATAAATGATCACTATGAGTCAGACTCAATAGAATTTGATCAATCCCTTTTTCTGTCGTTAAGGTGGAGAACTGAACCAAGAATTCTCTTTCTTCATCATCAATCGAATCACTGTTCGCGACCCAGAATTCGATTTTCTCATCAATCCAATCACCGTTCACGTTTTTTCTTTTTCTTATCAATGAATAGATCTCTTTACTTGTACGACTTAGATGTCTCGTAT